TATTTAAAATATAAATATATCTCTGACACCACAAATCAGTATTTTAAATAAACTATTTAAATAATATATAAAAATTCCACCTGAAATAAAAACTAAATTTAACGGAACTCAATGTAAAAATAACAATAAATATTCACGAATTCTCCCTGAAGAAAATGAATACATCCCCTGATAGAATAATCCATGCTGACTATGAGAATATAAATATAATGAATATGCAGCACCAAAAAAAGACATTAAACATAAAAAAATAAATGTCATCCAACTTCAAGAAATAATTCTATTAATTAATATAATTTCTCCAAAAAGATTTAAAGAAAATGGAGCTCCCATATTTGAAGAACATAATAAAAATCATCATAAAGATATTCTAGGCATTAAATTAATTAAACCTTTATTTAAAAACAATCTACGAGTTGACATACGTTCATATGAAATATTAGATAAACAAAATAAACCAGATGAACATAAACCATGTGCAATTATTATTAAAAAAGAACCATAAAATCCTCAAATTCTTAGAGTTATTAATCCTGCTAAAACCAATCTTATATGAGAAACAGAAGAATAAGCAATTAAAGATTTTATATCCATTTGACGAAGACAAATTAAAGAAATATAAAAACCCCCAATTAATCTAATTCTAATAATAAAAAAATTAATTTTTATACCAATAGATAAAAAAACCTTTATAAAACGCAATAAACCATAACCTCCTAACTTCAATATAATTCCAGCTAAAATTATTGATCCAGAAACCGGAGCTTCAACATGAGCCTTAGGTAATCATAAATGAACAATATATATAGGTATTTTAACCAAAAATACAATAATTGTACAAATATACAAATAAAATAAATCAATATCGTAAAAGAAAAATAAATCTAACCTACCAATTGTACTATACATATAAAAAAGTGAAATTATTATAGGTAATGAACCAAATAATGTATATATAAATATATATATACCAGCTTGAATACGTTCTGGTTGATAACCTCAACCCAAAATCAAAAATAAGGTAGGAATTAAACTTATCTCGAAAAATAAATAAAAAACAAATATATTTATTGAACAAAAAGTTAAAATTAAAAAAAATAAAAGAAATAAAATTACCAAATTAAAATAACATGAAAAATTATTATAAAAATAAATTTTTTCTCTGGACATTAATATTAATAAACAAATTCAAATTCTTAATAAAATTATAAAAAAACTTAAATAATCACATCCAAATAAATATCTAATTATAGAAAAATAATACCTTCAAGAAAAAGTAAAAAAAAAAGATATAAATATAATAAAATATAAAATTTGAAAATACCAAAAATATCTATTTAAAAAACTTAAAGGAATCATAAATAATAATATAAAAATAAATTTTATCATAAAAAATTAAACATATTAAAATAATCATTTCCATAAGAACGAACTATCGAAACCAAAATAGATAAACCTAAAGAACCTTCACAAACTCTAAGTGATAAGAAAATTATTATAAAATAACTTTCATAATAAAACATCAAGATAAAAACGATTAATCCTAAAAATAAAGATAAAACAATAAACTCAAGACTAAGTAATATTAAAAGTAAATGTTTACATTTAAAACACAAAACTGTTAAACCCACTAAATATATAAAAATAAAAACACCAAATCTATAAATTAACATTGTTTTAGTAATTTAAATAAAAATATTGGTCTTGTAAACCAAAAATAAAATTAATTTTTTAAAACTTCAGAGAAAAGAATAAACTTTTCATTAATCTCCAAAATTAATATTTTAAATAAACTATTCTCTGTATTATATTAACATCAATAATACTAACAATAACAATTATATTCATATTCATTTCACATCCACTATCAATAGGAATAATTTTATTAATCCAAACATTACTAATCTCAATATGAACTGGATTTATATCAATAAACTTTTGATATTCATATATCTTATTTATTGTAATAGTAGGAGGAATATTAATTTTATTTATTTATATAACAAGAGTAGCCTCAAATGAAAAATTCTCATTTAGAAAAATCAATATACTAATTACAATAACAATAAGATTAATTATCATTATTACAATAATAACAGATAATATTTATAATGTAATAAATTCAATAAATTCAGACCTATTAATATATAAAAACCTAATTTCATTCAAATTATCTTTAAATAAATTTATTATATATCCAATAATAATAATATCACTAACTTTAATTATTTATTTATTAATTACACTAATTGCAGTAAGAAAAATTACAAATATCCAAAGAGGACCTCTACGAAAATACAACTAATGAAAATTATAAAAAAAAATCCATTACTAAAAATAATAAATAATTTAATTATTGACCTACCCTCCCCATCCAATATTTCAACTTGATGAAATTTTGGATCTCTTTTAGGAATATGCTTAATAATTCAAATTTTAACAGGACTATTCCTAGCAATACATTACTGTTCAGATATTTCTTTAGCATTTAATAGAGTAATTCATATTTGCCGAGATGTAAATTATGGATGACTAATACGAATTATCCATATAAATGGGGCATCAATATTCTTTATATGTTTATACCTACATATTGGACGAGGACTATACTATAGATCTTATCAACAAACAATAACATGAACAATTGGAGTAATTATATTTCTTATGACTATAGGAACTGCATTTTTAGGTTATGTATTACCGTGAGGACAAATATCATTTTGAGGAGCAACTGTAATTACAAATCTACTTTCAGCAATTCCCTATCTAGGAATAAATATTGTTCAATGAATTTGAGGAGGATTTGCTATTGAAAATGCCACCTTAACACGATTTTTTGCATTACATTTCATTTTACCATTTATTATTTCAGGAATAGCAATAATTCATTTAATATTTCTTCACCAAAACGGATCATTAAATCCCTTAGGAACAACAAATAACATTGATAAAATCCAATTTCATCCATATTTCACCTCAAAAGATTCAGTAGGGTTTATTATTATATTAATAATATTCACATTATTCATTATAATATATCCATATATAATAAGAGATCCAGATAATTTTAGACCCGCTGATCCATTAGTTACACCAGCTCACATTAAACCAGAATGATACTTTTTATTTGCATATGCCATTTTACGTTCAATTCCTAATAAATTAGGAGGAGTAATTGCACTTTTCATATCAATTATTATTTTAATCACTATACCTTTATATAAAAAAAACATAAAAAGAATTTCATTCTACCCAATTAATAAAATTTTATTTTGAACATTTACCAGAACTACTATATTACTAACTTGAATTGGAGCTAAACCAGTTGAAGAACCATTTATTTTAACAGGACAAATTTTAACAATTTCATATTTCTTATTCTTCCCATTATATTACATTATATTTAAATGATGAGATTCAATATTATATAATTAGTCAATGAACTTGTATAAGTATATACTTTGAAAGTATAAAAAAAGATTAATATATCTTATTGACTTATACTAAAAATAATTAACTAAAAAATTAATGAAAAAACATAAATTTTAAAACCAAAAAAAAATATCATAAAATTTAAAGAAATAGGTAAAAACCCCTTTCAAGCTAAACATATTAATTTATCATAACGATAACGAGGTAAAGTTCCACGAACTCAAATAAATAAAAAAGAAATAAAAACAACTATAAAAAAAAATAAATAATTAATTAAAGAACCACTAAAAAAAAGAAAAATAAATAATATTCTCATAAATAAAATTCTAGCATATTCTGATATAAAAATTAAAGCAAATCCCCCTCCTCTATATTCAACATTAAAACCAGAAACTAATTCAGATTCACCTTCTGCAAAATCAAATGGAGTTCGATTAGTCTCAGCTAAACTTGAAGAAAATCAAATTAATGTTAAAGGTAAAGATATAAAAACAAATCAAATATATTGCTGATAAATTATTAAATCAAAAATTCTAAGTCTTGAAATTAAAAATAAAAAAGATAATAAAATAATAGCCAACCTAACTTCGTACGAAATTGTCTGAGCAATACAACGAAGTGCTCCTAATAATGAATAATTAGAATTAGATGACCAACCAGCCACTATAATTGTATAAACAGAAAGACTAGAGCAACAGAAAAAAAACATAAATCCTAATGTAAAATGTAAAAATCCAGAAAAAAAAGGTAAACATATTCATAATAATAATGACAAAAATAAACTAAAAACAGGAGAAAAATAATATAAAAAAAAATTAGATATTGTAGGATTAGCCTGCTCTTTACAAAATAACTTAACTGCATCACTAAAAGGTTGAACTAAACCTAATAAACCAACCTTATTTGGACCTTTACGAATCTGAATATACCCTAAAATCTTACGTTCAAATAAAGTCAAAAAAGCAACTCCAATTAATACACACAAAACTAAAATAACATAAGAAATAAATATTAAAAAAAAATCATTAATAAACAAGTACTACCTGTATTATATACATTTAAAGATTCTAAATCTATTGCACTATTCTGCCAAAGTAATAATAATATTCAATAAAAAATTATTAATTATATATTTGGTCCTTTCGTACTAAAATATATTAAATAATTAAGGATAGAAACCAACCTGGCTCACACCGGTTTAAACTCAGATCATGTAAAATTTTAAAAGTCGAACAGACTTAATATTTAAGCTTCTACACCTAAAATAAATTTTAATCCAACATCGAGGTCGCAAACTCTTTTTTCAATATGAACTTTAAAAAAAAATTACGCTGTTATCCCTAAGGTAATTTATTTTAAAATTAAAAATAAAGATTTTATAATCAAAAATAATTGATAAAAATTAAAAAAGTTATTCTTATCTTTTAGTCACCCCAACTAAATTTCTATTTAACTACTTAAAATAAATACTAAAAATAATTAACTAAATAAAAATAAAACTCTATAGGGTCTTCTCGTCCTTTAAAAAAATTTAAGCCTTTTAACTTAAAAGTAAAATTCAATTAAAATAATAAAGAGACAGAAATTTTCTCGTCCAATCATTCATTCCAGTTTCCAATAAAAAAACTAATTATTATGCTACCTTTGCACAGTCAAAATACTGCGGCAATTTAAATAATCATTGAGCAGATTAAACCTTAAATTATAATCAAAAAGACATGTTTTTAATAAACAGGCGAAAAATTAATTTGCCAAATTCCTTTTTATTACCTAAAATCAAATAAACTTTTTCTACAAAATTAATCTACTAATTTAATCATTATAACAAAAGAAGCTAAATTAAACTTTTCTTTTTAATATAAAAATTAAAACAAATATAAATATTAAAATAAATAAAATTAATTATTAAATTATTTATATGATTAACAATTCAAATTATACAATAATTATAAATAAAATAAATTTTTAATATTATAAATAAAAGATCATCCCTTTAAATATTTTTTACTAAAAATTATTAACTAAAAATTAATTAATAAATAAATAATAAAAGAATTCAATTCCTTTCTTAAAAAACTAGATATATTAAAAAACGAATAACATTTCATTACTAATTAAAAATTATAAAAATTTATGAAACAATTATATAATATTTAATTAGAACTTTTTAATTCGAGAAAAATTAATCCTAATTATATAATTAATCAACCCTGATACACAAGGTACAAAAAATAAATTTTTCTTTCAAAAATATAAAAATGTTCAATCACTTTACTAATAAACTATTATAAAAATAAATTTTTCTATTCAAATAATAAAATAAAAATAATTTTAATAAAAATAAATAAATAAATAAATTAATACTCAAATTATACCGAATTAAACAGTAATCTTTTTAATGTAAATAAAAAACTTAATATAAAGCTTTAATTTGATCATTCTAGATTCACTTTCCAGTAAATCTACTTTGTTACGACTTATCTCAACTTTATGAGAGCGACGGGCAATATGTACATATTTTAGAGCTAAAATCATATTTAAAATATATAAAATATTACTATCAAATCCAATTTAATAATGTTATTTAAAACAATAAACTAAAAATACATTTAATGTAACCCATTTCTTCTTCTTCATAATCTGCACCTTGATTTGAAATAAACTATAAACTACTAACTGAAAATTTTAATTCTTATAAAATTTTCAAAAACAACGATATACAAGTAAAGAAAAAGTATATCTAATCGTGAATTATCAATTATAGAACAGGTTCCTCTGAATAGACTAAAATACCGCCAAATTTTTTAATTTTCAAGAAAATAACTAATACTAATCTGGTATAATAAATTTACAATTATAATAGTAGGGTATCTAATCCTAGTTTAATATTAATTTTAATAACTTCATATAAAAAAGTGAAACTATATTAAAATTTAAATTTCACTTAAAAATTTTAATAACAAATTACTACTCAATCAATCAATTATTAACCAATATATTTAAATTAAATTATTTGTATAACCGCAATTGCTGGCACAAATTAGATTAACTTTTTAATTAATAACTAAAACTTACATTAATAATTTTTTAATATTAAAAACTGCATAAATAATTTTTTAAATAAAAATTTACATATTAAATAATAATAAACTTAAATTTTAAGCCAAAATAAAACTTTTAAATTTAAATTCTATAATAGAAAATATAATTATTTAATATGTAAATTTCTAATTAATAAATAAATATATAATAAAAATTAAATTAATTTAAATATAATATCCAAATCAATATTTTTACAAAATAAATAAACTTATAAATTCAATAAAAAAATATAATTAATATAGAAAATTAACTTATAAAAAAAATAGTAAAAAAAAAAATCAGTACCCCCCTATATTAATTAAAATTAATCAATAAATTACACCCCAATAATAATTAAATTAATTTTAATAAAATAAATGTTATTTATTTAGTACCCCTTTTAAATAAATAATTTTCTAAAAATATATTTAAAAAATAAATCTATTAAATATATTTTTAATATAAATAAATAATAAAAAAAAATCCTTAACTACTAAAAATAATTATAAAATCAGAAAAATTAATTTTCTTAAAAAAATTTAAAAAAATTAAATTAATTAAAAAATGACATAAAATTAGAAAGTAATTTTTATATAAAAATTAAAAATTATAGAAAATTTACTTTCAATAACAAATTTATTCTAAGGAAGAAAAATTCTATATAATAATTTAAGTAATCTAGAATTAGTTTTTAATTTTTAATTATTATCGAAAATAAATAATTAAAGTAAAAAAAAAATAGATATTATCAATAAAATAAATTTTTGTTATAACTTAAATTTTTATTATAAACAATAAATTCTATATAATGAAAAAATAATTTCAATAAATTACATTTTTTTTTAAAAAAAGAATAATATATAATAAGCTATATAAATTAAATTTCTATTCAAAATTTAGTTTTTAATAACTTAAAAAAAAATTAATTCATAATTAAATAGATGGAGTTTTTTTTTTTTTTTTAGTAAATTTTACTCTTATATAAATGATTTAATTATTAATAATTAATATATTAATATTTAATTATTCAAATTAATTATTTATAAGACATAATTTAATTATTCTATATTATTATATAATTAACTATTATTAATATATATATATATAATATATTTATTCTATGATATAACTTAACTATTGTATAAACTATTATTTGATACAATGTTTATTATTAAATTAAATATTAATATATTTATTAGTTCTCTCTTTCTATTAACTAAACTTATAAAAATGAATTGTAAAATTATATATCTATTTATCTTATGATTAATAAATATTTTTTTTTTATTAATATTATTTCTTCAATTATATTATAATTATTATATATATATATATTAATATATTAAAATTTAATTAATATATAATTAAATATTATATAATTAAATTTTATTAATTAAGTTATAATTAGTTAATTATATATAGTTAATTTTTATTGATAAACCTAAATACAAAATAAAAAAAAATTTCTATATAAACAAATTTAAATTTCTAACTTTATTTTTTTGAAAAATAAAAAAATAATCATACTAATAAATCATCATAAATTAAGAAAAAAATGAACTTTAAATTTTAACTAAAATTAATTTTAATAACATTTTTATATTAATCAATACTCTAAATTATTCTTTTTTTTAAGAAATAAAAAAAAAGGAAAAAAGAAATGAAGAGCCTGAGGAAAGGATTATTTTGATAGAATAAAACACGTAACCAAATATTACCTTCATTATATTTGATAGAATTAAACTATCACCAAAAGTATCAAAAACTTTTATACATCATATACTAAAATATAAAAAGGTAAGCTAAATAAAGCTTTTGGGTTCATACCCCAAATATAAAGTTATACTTTTCTTTTTAATAACCAAAATATATAAATTAATATTTTTAACCACCTTAATAATAAGAACAATAATTTCAATTTCAGCATACACATGAATAGGAATATGAATTGGATTAGAAATTAATTTACTTTCAATTATTCCAATTATTATAAACAAAAATATTTTATCATCAGAATCATCAATCAAATATTTTATTACCCAAGCTCTAGCTTCAACTCTAATTATAATATCAATTATTATAATAATATGAAAAATAAATTTCACGTCAGCAATTTTTAATTCAGAAATTATATTAATTATGAATTCAGGACTTTTATTAAAAATAGGAATAGCCCCACTCCATTTTTGATTTCCAGAAGTTCTTGAAGGATTAAATTGAAATAATTGTATAATTATATTAACCTGACAAAAAATCGCACCAATAGTACTATACATATATAATACAGAATTAAATATATTTAATTACACAATTATTATTTCAGGAATAATCATTAGAAGAATAATAAGATTTAATCAAATTAGAATACGAAAATTAATAGCATTTTCATCCATCAATCATATAGGATGAATAATAGCAGCTATAATAACTGAAAAAACCATTTGGATTCTATATTTTATTATTTATGCAATAATTACCATCAACATCTCATTAACAATAAAAAATATGTATTATTTAAATCAATTATTCATATTAATAAATGAATCATTTTCAACAAAAATTATATTTATATTAAATTTTCTATCTTTAAGAGGAATTCCCCCATTCCTAGGATTTTTACCAAAATGATTAGTAATTCAAACCATAATTGAAATAAACATAATATTTCTATCAATTATTATAATCCTATTTACAATAATTATAATTTTTGTGTATATACGAATTTCAATATCAACCCTAATTATAAAAACAAATCAAATTAACTGAAAAATCAACATTAATAACAAAACAAACCTAATATTTACTAGCAGAATTAATTTTTTTTTAATTTTCAGACTAATCCTTATAACAATCGCTTTAAACGAAATTTAATAAGGATTTAAGTTAATTTACAAACTACCAACCTTCAAAGTTGTAAATAAAGAAATACCTTTAAGCCTTACCATCGTAAAAAAAAGCTTACAAATTGAAAAGTTATTAAGTTTTGAGTTATTAAGCTACCTTTAAATTTGCAATTTAAAATCATAATTGAATACAAAACTAGTAAAAGGAATTATTCCGTAAATAAATTTACAATTTATCACCTAAATCTCGGTCATTTTACTAAATAAATGATTATTTTCAACAAATCATAAAGATATTGGAACTTTATATTTCATTTTCGGAGTATGAGCCGGAATACTTGGAACATCATTAAGATTATTAATTCGGGCAGAATTAGGAAATCCTGGATCATTAATTGGTAATGATCAAATCTATAATGTAATTGTAACTGCTCATGCTTTTATTATAATTTTCTTCATAGTAATACCAATTATAATTGGTGGATTTGGAAATTGGTTAGTACCATTAATATTAGGAGCTCCAGATATAGCTTTTCCTCGAATAAATAATATAAGATTTTGATTGCTACCCCCATCATTATCTCTATTATTAATAAGAAGAATTGTTGAGAATGGAGCAGGAACTGGATGAACTGTTTATCCCCCTTTATCAGCTAATATTGCTCATAGAGGTTCATCTGTAGATTTAGCAATTTTCAGATTACATTTAGCAGGAATTTCATCTATTTTAGGTGCTATTAATTTCATTAGAACTATTATCAACATACGATTAATAGGAGTAACATTTGATCGTCTACCTTTATTTGTATGAGCAGTATTAATTACAGCAATTTTATTATTATTATCACTACCAGTACTTGCTGGGGCTATTACTATATTACTAACTGATCGAAATTTAAATACATCTTTTTTTGACCCTGCTGGAGGAGGAGATCCAATTTTATACCAACATTTATTTTGATTTTTTGGACACCCAGAAGTATACATTTTAATTTTGCCAGGATTTGGTATAATTTCTCATATTGTAACTCAAGAAAGAGGAAAAAAAGAAACTTTTGGATCTATTGGAATAATTTATGCAATAATAGCAATTGGTTTATTAGGATTTGTAGTATGAGCTCATCATATATTCACAGTTGGAATAGATGTTGATACACGAGCATATTTTACCTCAGCTACAATAATTATTGCAGTTCCTACAGGAATTAAAATTTTCAGATGATTAGCAACAATTCACGGAACTCAAATAAATTACTCTCCACAAATAATATGAGCTTTAGGATTTATTTTCCTATTTACCATTGGAGGATTAACAGGAGTAATTCTTGCTAATTCATCAATTGATATTATTTTACATGATACATATTATGTTGTTGCTCATTTTCATTATGTTTTATCAATAGGGGCAGTATTTGCAATTATAGCAGGTATTGTAAATTGATTTCCTTTATTTACAGGTCTTTCTATAAATGAAAAACTTCTAAAAATTCAATTTTTCTCAATATTTATTGGAGTAAACTTAACATTTTTCCCTCAACATTTCTTAGGATTAAGAGGTATACCTCGACGATATTCAGATTACCCAGATGCTTATTTATCATGAAATCTTTTATCATCTGTTGGATCACTAATTAGTACTGCTAGAATTTTATTTATAATTTACATTATATGAGATAGAATGAATTCAATACGAAAAAATTCATATGCTGTGAATATACCTACATTTAATGAATGAATTCAAAATATACCACCCATGGAACATACCTATTCTGAACTTCCAATATTAGTAAACTTCTAATATGGCAGAATAGTGCAATGGATTTAAGATCCAAATATAAAGTTATACTTTTTTTAGAAAATGGCAACATGAATAAATTTAAATTCTCAAGATAGAATCTCACCTTTAATAGAACAATTAACATTTTTTCATGATCATACAATAATAATTCTTATTATAATTACATTAATTGTTATATACATTATAATTATAATAATAAAAAATATATATATTAATCGATTCTTACTTGAAGGGCAAATAATTGAATTAATTTGAACAATTTCTCCTGCAATTACATTAATTTTTATTGCTCTACCAAGATTACAACTTTTATACTTACTTGATGAAATCAATTCACCCCTTATTTCAGTAAAAACTATAGGTCATCAATGATACTGATCATATGAACTTTCAGATTTTAAAAATGTTGAATTTGATTCATATATAATTCCATCTAATGAACAAAATAATTTCTCATTTCGTTTACTAGAAGTTGATAATCGCCTAACTTTACCAATCTATACACAAATTCGAATAATAGTATCATCCTCAGATGTAATTCATTCTTGAACTATTCCATCTTCAAGAGTAAAAATTGATGCAACTCCGGGACGATTAAATCAAACTACTTTTTATATAAATCGAATTGGTTTATTTTTTGGACAATGCTCAGAAATTTGTGGAACAAATCATAGATTTATACCAATTGTAGTTGAAAGAATTTCTCCAAAATATTTTATTAAATGAATTAAAAATTTATCATTAGATGACTGAAAGCAAGTAATGATCTCTTAAATCATATTATAGTAAATTAGCAATTACTTCTAATGAAGGATTTAGTTAAAATATAACATTAACTTGTCAAGTTAAAATAATTAATCTATTAATAATTCTTAATTCCACAAATAGCTCCACTTAGATGATTAAATCTATTTATTTATTTTATTACAATTTTCATACTATTTAATGTTATAAATTATTTTTCACTAATTTATAATAATAATAATAACATAAAAAACAATGAAAAAAAAACTATTACATGAAAATGATAACAAATTTATTTTCCAGATTCGACCCTTCAACTAGAATAAATTTATCATTAAACTGATTAAGAATCATATTAGGATTAATAATTTTACCTTCAATATATTGAATTATCCCTTCACGAATTAATTTTTTATGGTTTAAAATTTATTCAACATTAAGAAATGAATTCAAAATTATTTTAAAAGTTAAAAAAACAAAAATTAGAGTTCTAATATTTATATCTTTATTTTCATTAATTTTATGCAATAATTTTTTAAGATTATTTCCTTATATTTTTTCTAGAACCAGACATATTGTATTAACTTTAACCTTATCTTTTCCATTATGACTAAGATTTATAATTTTTGGATGAATTAATAATACAACAAGAATACTAGCTCATTTAGTCCCACAAGGAACACCTCCAGTACTTATACCATTCATAGTATGTATTGAAACTATTAGTAATATTATTCGACCAGGAACATTAGCAATCCGATTAACAGCAAACATAATTGCTGGGCACTTATTGTTAACATTAATAGGAAGAACAGGAAATAAATTATCATTTATTATAATTAATGTTTTAGTTCTATCACAATTACTATTATTACTTTTAGAATTTGCAGTTGCAATTATTCAGTCTTATGTATTTTCTATTTTAAGAACATTATACTCTAGAGAAGTAAATTAATGTTAAATAAAAATCATACTTTTCACCTAGTAGAAGTTAGGCCTTGACCAATTCTTGGTGCGTTTAGATCAATAACGTTACTGGTAGGAATTATTAAATGATTTCATTTATATGAAACAAACTTATTCTTTTTAGGAAGAATTTGTACATTATTAGTTATATACCAATGATGACGAGATACTTCACGAGAAGGATCCTTTCAAGGACTACACACTTTTAATGTAGTAAAAGGACTTCGATGAGGAATAATTCTATTTATTACTTCTGAAGTACTATTTTTTATATCATTTTTTTGAAGCTTCTTCCATGGAAGACTATCACCAAGAATTGAAATTGGAATAATATGACCCCCTAAAAGAATTATTCCTTTTAATCCAATCCAAATTCCATTATTAAATACTCTTATTTTAATTTCTTCAGGAATTACTGTTACATGAGCTCATCACAGATTAATAGAAAATAATCATAAACAAGCAATTTATAGATTAATCTTAACAATTACTTTAGGAATTTATTTCTCAATTCTTCAAGGATATGAATATTTTGAATCAACATTCACTATTGCTGATTCAATTTATGGATCAAGATTTTTTATAGCAACTGGATTCCATGGTATTCACGTTATTATTGGAACAACATTTCTAACAATCTGTTTATTTCGACAATTAAAAAATCATTTTTCAGCCAATCACCATTTTGGATTTGAAGCTGCAGCTTGATATTGACATTTTGTAGATGTAGTATGACTATTTCTTTATATTTCAATCTATTGATGAGGTAGGTATTTATATAGTATAAAAATTATTTTTAACTTCCAATTAAAAGATCTAGTTAATAGTATAAATAATTAACATTATACAAATCTTAAGATTAATTACACTAACATTAACTTTAGTATTAATAATAATTTCAAGATTTTTATCAAAAAAATCTATTATTGATCGAGAAAAAAGATCACCTTTTGAATGTGGATTTGATCCTAAATCTTCAGCTCGAATACCCTTTTCATTACAATTCTTTTTAATTGCAATAATTTTTTTAATTTTTGATGTAGAAATTACACTTTTATTTCCATTAGTAATCACAATAAAAATTACAAGAATAATAAGATTCTCTACAGTAACAATTTTATTTATTATAATTTTATTAATTGGGTTATACCATGAATGAAATCAAGGTGCATTAAACTGAGTAAAATAGGATAATAGTTAAAATTAACATTTAATTTGCACTTAAAAAACATTGAAAATATCAATTTATCTTAAATAAGAAACAAAGTTTTGTAATTAGTTTCGACCTAATATTTTGATGATAATCATCCTTATTTATTAAATGAAACCAAAATAGAGGTTTATCACTGTTAATGATAAAAATGAATTTATATTCCATTTAAAGAAATATGTTATTCAAAATGAAACTTCTAATTTCAATTTTAAGCAGTGAAATCCTGTTTATATTTCTTAATTTATATAGTTTAATTAAAACATTACATTTTCATTGTAAAATTAAATTTATATTTTATAAATATCTTAAGACCAAAATCTCCTTAATATCTTCAATATTATGCTCTAAATATAAGCTATTAAAATAAATAATTAATAACAAAATAAAAATAATTAAAAAAATAAAATAAATTTTTAAATTATTACTAAATAACAATTGAAAAAAATTAGAATTATATTTAATATTTTGATATAAATTTTGTGAACCAAAATATTCAAATCATCCTAAATCAACATTCTTATAATAAAAATCTCTAAATTTTAAAAAATAAAAATTTATAAAATAAGTAGATAAAACAGGTATATTTCATATAGATGCTAAAAACAACCTTAATAAATCATTAGATTTTAAATTATAATTAAAATTAAATTTAGAAAATTCATAACCTAACAATAAACCAATTAAAATCAAAAAAATAACCATTATCTTCAAATTAAAAGATAAACAAATAAAATAAGGAGTAGGAAATATTAATCAAGACAATATACATCCACCAAAAATAACAAATATAATTAATCCTCCTATACCCTTTAATATAATTAACCCCTGATCATTTAATCTATTTAAAGAATAAAAATTATAAGGATTAAACAATGTATAATAACTTAAACGAAATGAGTATCTTACCGTTAAACCAATAGAAACATAAAAAATTAAATATACAAATAAATTTAAATAATTTATAGAAAAAACTTCCAAAATTAAATCCTTAGAATAAAAACCAGATAAAAAAGGTAACCCACATAAAGAAAAATTTCTAATATTAAAAAATGTACAAGTTAAAGGTATAAAATTAATTAAAGATCCTATATAACGAATATCCTGACAATTTATTAAATTATGAATTATACAGCCTGCACACATAAACAATAAAGCTTTAAATAAAGCATGAGACAACAGATGAAAAAAAGCTAAATTATAATCACCCAATAATAAAATTCTTATTATTAAACCTAACTGACTTAAAGTAGATAATGCAATAATTTTTTTTAAATCATATTCAAAATTAGCCCCTAAACCAGATATAAATATTGTCATTATAGAAAAAAATAACATTAAACTTATTAATTTTTCTGTAAAACAAAAATTAAACCGAATTAATAAATAAACTCCAGCAGTAACTAAAGTAGAAGAATGAACTAAGGATGACACTGGGGTAGGAGCAGCTATAGCTGCCGGCAATCAAGAAGAAAATGGAATTTGGGCTCTTTTAGTAAAAGCTGATAAAACTACAAAACAGCTAATAATTATTATTATAAAATCATTTTTTATAAAATCAAGATAAAAAATAAAATTTCAACTTCCATAATTTATTATTCAAGCAACTGATATTAAAATACCAACATCACCAATTCGATTTGATAATGCTGTTAATATTCCAGCATTTAAAGATTTTGCATTTTGATAATAAATAACTAAACAATAAGATACAAGACCTAAACCATCTCATCCTAATAAAATTCTAATTAAATTAGGTCTAATAATTAAAAACATTATTGATATAACAAATAAAAATACTAATATAATAAAACGATGAATATTTAAATCTCCATGTATATATTCATCTCTATAAAAAATAACTATTGAAGAAATAAATAAAACAAATCTTATAAACAATAATGATATTCAATCCAATAAAATAGATATACAAATAATATTAGAATTCAAAGTCATAAATTCATATTCAAAAACCAAAACTAAATCTGTTATTATAAAATACAAACTTATTGAAAAAGAAAAAAAAGAAAAAAGAAATAAAAAAAAAGATACTAAAAAACAAAATGTAAT